AATTACATAAGTATGTAAAAATGATAAAGGTGTAATTACCACACTTTTGAAATACTACTCTAGTTTAGAGTGCTTACTAGACAAAATGAGTAAATTGGTTTAGAGTAAATTTTAGAAAAACTAATGTACTATAACCTAAATATTTGTTTTACATTGTGTGCATTATAACAAAATATTTTAGCTAGATAGGCTGAATATATAGTTTTGACGCACTGATTAGTATTACTTATCTACAAAAAATTTGGGATTTAGGTCATTTCTATTACCGTTTTGCAGATTGTTTAAAAGCACAACTTTTTTATTAGATACTAAATATAAAAATATGATATCGATAGGCATACTTGGCACTAAAATTGGTATGACTCAAATTTTTAATATAAAGGGGATAGCAATCCCTACAACAATTATTCAGATTGGGCCTTGTACTATTACTCAAGTAAAAAGTGTAGAGAGAGATGGCTATAACGCGATTCAGCTAGGCTATTACGAGGTACATTCTCAATATTTAACGAAAGCTGAGCTAGGGCACTTAGGCAAAGAGAATATAAAACCATTGCGTTATTTATCTGAATATAAAGTTAGTTCTGTAAAAACATTTCATTTGGGAGATTTAATTACCGCGAAACACTTTCAAGCTGGGCAACATATTAATATTTCCGGAAAAACAATTGGTAAAGGATTTACTGGCTATCAAAAACGCCATAACTTTAGTAGAGGACCAATGACTCATGGGAGTAAAAATCATAGACAACCTGGTTCTATTGGTCCTGGTACAACACCTGGCAGGGTATTTCCAGGGAAAAAGATGGCAGGAAGATCAGGAAATACAATGATTACTATCAAAAATCTAGAAATTATAGAAGTTGATATTTCTAACAGTCTTATTGCAATTAGAGGATCTGTACCTGGAGCGAATGGTAATTTACTTAAAATTACAACACAATAATCACATTATTTACTATTAATCGACTGTTCTATATATTACTTATAAAAATCAAATATATGGTAGTAACAATAACCGACAAATATTTTATTCATGATCTCAGAGGAATTACTAAACAAGAAACTATAGTCAATTTTGGTGCTACTCATAAAAATGCTGGCTATATTGTACATCGTGCATATGTAGCACAAGCAACACAGTTAAGGCAGGGAACACGGGGAACTAAAACAAAAGCAGAAGTCCAGGGAGGAGGAAAAAAGCCCTGGAAACAAAAAGGAACAGGAAGAGCCCGTGCGGGGTCTAATCGCTCTCCTTTATGGCGTGGAGGAGGAGTAATATTTGGGCCTAGGTATCAACATTACAGAAAAAAGATTAATAAGAAAGAAAAAGCTATAGCTTTGCAAGCTTGTTTACAGAATAGGCTTGAAAATATTAAGGTTATTAGTAACTTTGTGGAAAGTTTCTCTAAACCTAACACTAAATTAATACTTCAGATATTAGGTAAATGGGAGGTTAATATGAAAGATAAAGTTTTAATAATAACCAAAGAACATAATAAAAACTTATATTTATCTATTCGGAATATTCCAAATGTTACTATCATTGTAGCTAGTCAGTTAAATGTTCTATCTGTATTATTAGCAAATACTATTCTTGTTAGTATAGATGCTATTCCTATAATTTCCTATAGTAGTAAAGGTATATAATGGTTAAACAAAAATCAAGTGTATTATTTGATATTATTAAATACCCAATTATCACTGATAAAAGTACTCAACTCATTGAAAATAATCAATATAGTTTTGCTGTTGACTGCAAAGTAAATAAGGAAATTATCAAACAAGCTATTGAATATATTTTCGACGTCCAAGTATGTTCTGTTAATACTATGCGCTTGCCTATTAAAAAACGTAAGGTTAGAAATATTATTGGTAGAAAACCTCGCTATAAAAAAGCAATAGTGACACTCAGTAAAAACTATACTATTAATCTTTTATCAAAATAACTTAACAATAAGATTTTAGTTACTAATATACATAATGAATATACGTTTATACAAATCATGTACTTCAGGAACCCGTAATAGAAGTGTGTATACATTTCAAGAGATAACTCGAAAAAAGCCAGAGAAAAGTTTACTTACTACGAATCACTGCCCTCAAGGTCATAACCATAGGGGAGTTATTACCTCTCGACATAGAGGCAAAAGACATAAAAGAAGATTTCGTCTCATTGATTTTGGGAGACAAAACTTTGATAACCTTGCAAAGGTTATAAGTATTGAATATGACCCTAATCGGAATGCAAGAATTGCATTGCTACATTATAATAGTGGCGAAAAAACATATATTTTACATCCTAGATCGCTAAAAGTTGGCTCAGTAGTGGCATCGGGTCCTAGTGCATCTATTGAAATTGGCAACACTCTGCCTTTATATAAAATTCCTTTAGGAACTGCAGTACACAATATAGAACTTGAGCCTAAAAGAGGCGGCCAACTAGCACGTTCTGCTGGTACATATGCACAAATTATTGCGTCTGAGGGAAAATTTGTAATATTAAAGTTACCTTCTGGAGAAGTTCGCCTCGTTAAAAAGAATTGCTTAGCCACAATAGGACAAGTAGGTAACGTAGATGCTAATAATATAATAATAGGCAAAGCTGGACGGAATAGATGGCTAGGAAAGAAACCAAAGGTTCGAGGAGTTGCTATGAATCCTGTAGATCACCCACATGGAGGAGGAGAAGGTAAATCACCCATTGGTAGACCACATCCAGTGACTCCTTGGGGGAAACCAGCCTTAGGGGTAAAAACTCGCAATTCTAAAAAGCATAGTAATCTATACATTTTAAAACGTAGAAAGTAAGATATAGTATCTTCATGTCATCAAAAATAATTATATTATTCACTCATATTTAAATATGTCAAGATCATTAAAAAAGGGTCCGTTTACCAGTATTAAACTTTTGAAAAAATTACAGAAGGTTGGCACTGAAACAAATCAAGCAATGATTAAAACTTGGTCCAGAAGTTCCACAATTATACCTGAAATGATAGGATATACCATAGCTATATATAATGGAAAACGACATTTTCCAGTATTCATTTCTGAACAAATGGTTGGACACAAATTAGGTGAATTTGTTCCAACTAGGAATTTTCGTAGTCATATAAAAAGCGATAAAAAAGCCCGTTATTAAATATTTTTTATGCTATCACAAACAAATACTAACAAAATTATATCCGTTGGAAAATATATTCGCGTATCACCACATAAAGCTCGACGAGTTTTGGACCAAATTCGAGGAAAGAGTTATAAAGAAGCTATGCTAATCTTAGAATTTTTACCATATCGATGCACTAAATCTATTCAAAATGTTCTCAAGTCTGCTGCTGCTAATGCAACTCATAACCATAGCTTAGAAAAAAAGAATTTAGTAATTCAAGAAACGTTTGCAAATCAAGGACCTACGCTAAAACGATTACAACCACGAGCTCAAGGAAAAGCGTTTGCAATACGTAAACCTACGTGTCATATTTCGGTCAGTTTAATTCATAAATCAGACAACTAAAATTATTATTATTATTCATTTGATTTTAATTTATGGGACAAAAGACTCATCCTCTAGGTTTTCGTGTAGGAATCAATAAACCGCATTACTCTATTTGGTTTGCTAACGCGCACCACTATCCAAACTTATTGCAGGAAGATTACAAAATTCGTTCTTATATTCAACGGAAATTGAATCACGCGAGTATTTCATCAATTAGAATTTATAGAAAGGTAAATCAGATCGAGATTGCCATATGGACTGCAAGACCAGGAATAATTATAGGTCGCTCTGGGCATGGGATTAATGTCTTAAGGGATGACCTGCAAAGACAATTGAGGCAAAGTCAACCTGTACGCATTAATCTGGTAGAAATTACAGAACCAGATAAAAACAGTGCATTAATAGCTGAATTTATTACACAACAGTTAGAAAAACGTGTGGCTTTTAGAAGAACAATTCGCCAAGCTATGCAACGTGTGCAAAAAACTAATATTAAAGGAGTAAAAATACAGATATCTGGTAGACTTAATGGGGCAGAAATTGCACGAAATGAATGGGTAAGAGAGGGAAGAGTGCCGTTACAAACTTTGCGCGCAGATATAGACTATAGTGCTAAGATTGCACAAACTTCATATGGAATATTAGGAGTGAAAGTATGGCTCTTTACTGGAGAAATTTCTCCAAAATCATTCACTTCTACTCCTTTAGATACTGTTAAAAATATAGACAATAATCTTCTACAATAGGTACAACGTATGCTTAGCCCCAAAAAAAGTAAATTTCGTAAACAACATCGCGGAAGGATGAAAGGAAAAGCTAATAGAGGAAATAAAATTGCCTTTGGAGACTATGCTTTACAGGCATTAGAAGCCACTTGGCTAACATCACAACAAATTGAAGCAACTAGGAGAACAATTACAAGACAGGTTAAGCGTGGAGGAAAACTATGGATTCGTGTATTCCCTGATAAACCAATAACAGCAAAACCTGCTGAAACAAGAATGGGATCTGGAAAAGGATCTCCTGAGTTTTGGGTTGCAGTAGTTAGACCAGGTAGTATACTATTCGAGATTACAGGGGTCTCTGAACAATTAGCACAACATGCAATGAAACTAGCATCTTATAAGCTACCTATTAAAACTAAATTTATTACTCATCGCGATATTATCAATTAAAGACCTAGATGCATAATACTACTCATATATATAATGATAATGGATCAGAAACAATTTACAGATGAAGTTATAAAGCTTAAAAAAGAAATTTTTGAGCTACGCTTAAAGAAAGCCACTCGGCAAAATGTTAAACCGCATTTGTTTAAGATCACTAAGTACCGTTTAGCAAGACTACTAACCCTTCAGACAAAAACAATGCTTAAGTGAGAATAATACTATATGAATTCTAGGATTGTATCAAAATGCCACTAAAAAAGAAGACAGGACTTGTCGTTAGTGATAAGATGGATAAAACGATAGTAGTTGCTGTAAAAAGGCAAAGTTTTCATAAAAAATACAGAAAAACTATTTCCATTACTAAAAAATATAAAGCACATGACGAACGGAATAAGTGTAAAGTAGGAGATATTGTAAAAATACAAGAGACAAGACCTTTGAGTAAGACAAAATGTTGGGCAGTTATTGATTCAGAAAAATAACATATAAATAACTAATTTCTCTAGAAGTAAAATCATATGATACAAACACAAACTTACCTTAATATTGCAGATAATAGTGGCGCCAAAAAAATCATGTGTATTAGAATTCTAGGAAGCAATAATCCAAAATATGGCTGGATTGGTGATATTATAATAGGTGTAGTTAAAGATGCGTCTCCTAATATGCCCATTAAACGGTCTGATATAGTAAGAGCAGTAATAGTTAGAACAAGAAAGGCATTTCGTAGGGTAGATGGCATTAGTATACGTTTTGATGATAATGCTGCTGTGATTGTTAGCACTGACAATAATCCTAAAGCCACACGTGTTTTTGGTCCCATTGCAAAAGAATTAAGAGATAGAAATTTTTCTAAGATAATTTCTCTAGCTCCGGAAGTAGTATGATAAAGATTAATTTAAGAAACAAGATACATGTTAAGAAAGGTGACATAGTTAAAATTATTACAGGTAAAGAAAAAGGTAAAGTTGGAACAGTCATCCAAGTTTTTTATAAAGTTAATAAGATTATTATTGAGAATATTAATGTTCGAATTAAACATATAAAGTCTAAACAAAAACAAGATGCAGGACAAATTATCAAGCTCGAGATGCCAATACATAGCTCTAATGTAATGCTATATAGTGAAAAAACTAGAACAGCTAGTAGATATGGTTGTAATATTACCAACAATCCTATTCCAATTAAAAACAGAATTCTTAAGAAAACTCAAGAAATTATTACGTAACAATCATAACTATGATCACTAAAATCAAAACTTTATATAAAATACAAGTTAAAAAGAAATTGCAGCAGCATTTTCAGTATAAGAATATTCACGAGATCCCCAAATTAGTAAAAATTACTCTAAATAGGGGCTTGGGAAGCGATGCTAGTAATGCCAAATTACTTGAAAATAGTATCCAAGAGCTGACATTAATATCTGGGCAAAAGCCAGCTATTACTAGAGCTAAAAAATCAATAGCTGGCTTCAAGCTTCGTGAAAACACAGCTATTGGATTAAGAGTTACTTTGCGTAACTATAGAATGTATGCATTTCTTGAAAAGTTAATTCATATAGCGTTACCAAATATTAGAGATTTTCGTGGTATTGATAAAAAAAACTTCGATAGTCGAGGAAATTATAACTTAGGAATTTATGAACAACTAATTTTTCCAGAAATAACCTATGACTCAATTAGTAAAACACAAGGACTTGATATTGCAATAGTAACTACAGCAAAAACTGATGAAGAAGGTTTTATTTTGCTAAAAGAAATAGGTATGCCTTTTAAGTACTAATATTTAATATTATATGTAAGAATAAAATGGTTAATGACATAATAGCAGATATGTTAACAAGGATTCGAAATGCCAATTTAGAAAAACATCAAATTGTTCAGGTGCCAGCAACAAAAATTACATCGAGTATTGTCACAGTACTCAGATCAGAAGGCTTTATTCAGAACTTTGAAGAAATTAAAGAAGGTTACAAACCATATTTGTTAATTTCTTTAAAGTATCAAGGTGCTAAAAATTTCCCTGTGATTACTGAATTAAAAAGAATAAGTAAACCTGGATTGCGAGTATATTCTAAATACACTAGTTTACCAAAAGTCTTAGATGGATTAGGAATTGCTATTATTTCAACATCCAAGGGGATTATGTCAGATAGAAAAGCTAGGCATGCTGGGCTAGGAGGAGAAATACTATGTTACATATGGTAATTAAAGCAATTGAGGAGATAAACAAATGTCTAGAATAGGCAAAAAACCTATACGCATTCTTGATGACATTAAGGTTGACTTGAAAACAAAAGTACTTATTGTTCATGGACCTCAAGGCACATTAGAATTAGATATTCCCGATTCTATTGAGACTCACATTGTAAATAATCAAATTATTTTACAGAAGATACAGAGTGATAGGAAAAGTAAAGCTGTCTATGGCTTGTATAGAACTTTAATTAATAATATGATTATTGGGGCACATCGGGGGTTTTTTAAACACTTAGTAATACAAGGAGTTGGATATCGTGCTCAAATGGATAAAAATTTATTAGTGTTAAGTATGGGTTATAGCCATATTGTGAATATTATACCACCTAAAAATATTTATATCAAAACACTGAACAATACAGAAATTATTGTATCTGGACCTGATAAAGCACTTGTAGGACAAATCGCTGCTAAAATTCGCGCAGTTAGACCACCTGAACCATATAAAGGCAAAGGTATTCGATATAAGGGAGAATTTATTAGACAAAAGGTTGGAAAAACTGGAAAATAAATATTTATGAAAGGCCAAGATAACACTGAGAAAAAAATACGCAATAACAATAAAACTTCTTACCTCAGACATAGGTTATGCGTTACTAAATCTAATCAACATATTTACGCACAAGTTATTAGTGATACTGAGAGTAAGACATTATACTCATGCTCAACCATAGAATATAAAATTCGTTCTCAGTTAAAAACAACATCTAATTGCAAAGCAGCCAGTATTGTAGGTTATACCATTGGCATGAAATGTGTTGAATCTGGTATAGTAGATATTGTTTTTGATAAACGTGACAAACCATACCATGGTAAAATTCAAGCAGTAGCTGATGCAGCAAGAAAAGCTGGTTTAAATTTTTAAAACCTATGATACACTAAAATGATTAATAAAAAAATAGAAAATAATTGGCAAGAAAAAGTTGTACAAGTCAAACGAGTAACTAAAGTTGTTAAGGGAGGAAAAAAGCTTAGCTTTAGGGCTATTTTAGTAGTTGGAAATGAACAAGGATCTGTAGGAGTAGGATTAGGCAAAGCAAGTAATGTTGTAGGGGCAGTAAAAAAAGGCGTAGCTGATGCTAGAAAAAATTTAGTACAACTACCTATAACTAAAACCCAATCTATACATCATTCAACTAATGGAGTGGATGGAGCAGCCAAAGTAATTATGCAACCCTCATCTAGGGGATCTGGTGTAATTGCAGGAGGGTCTACAAGAACAGTACTTGAACTAGCAGGAATTAAAAATGTTGTAGCTAAACAACTAGGATCGAATAATACGTTAAATAATGCTAGAGCAACAATAAATGCGCTGACTAGTCTAAAAACTTTAAAACAAGTAGCTAAAAATCGTAACATTGATATAGAACAATTATATACAATAACAAAATAAACTTACATCAATTGATTATCATTACAAATGTTAAAATTGAAGAATTCATCTGGTAATCAATATCAGAGGCGACAATTTATACACAAAACTTTCTTAACTTTAACTATTCTGACCATTGCTAGGCTTGGGATCTTCATTCCTGTGCTTGGTATTGACCATCATGAATTCGAAAAAAGTATTGCAAGCAATAGCTTTGTCAATTTTTTAAACATATTTTCAGGGGGAGGTTTTTCTACTGTTGGAATTTTTGCTTTAGGAATTGTTCCGTATATTAATGCATCTTTGGTAATGCAGCTACTTGTGAAAGCTTTACCATCTTTAATAAAGATACAAAAAGAGGAAGGAGAAAGTGGTCAACAAAAACTAACTCAAATTACACGGTATTTAACACTCGCGTGGGGAATATTACAAAGTTGTACTGTTGCATTTTGGGTAAAGCCATATGTTTTTAATTGGAATTTTCCATTTATAGCTAACACAGTATTTACTTTAACTGCTGGCTCAATAATTGTATTATGGTTATCTGAAATAATTACAGATAAAGGTTTTGGTAATGGAGCTTCACTACTAATCTTTCAAAATATTATATCAAGTATACCAAGTACCCTAAAGGGGTCTGAAGTTAACATTAGTAATCTAAATGATATAATAAAAGTCTGCCTTGTAGTTATAGTTTTTATATTAATGCTAGCTATAACAATTTTGACACAAGAAGGAATACGTAATATAGAAATAATATCTGCTCGACAACTAGGTCAGAGGAATACTGCAAGTATAAAAAACTACCTCCCATTAAAATTAAATCAGGGGGGGGTTATGCCTTTAGTATTTGCGTCTGCTGCAATAACCATACCAATATATTTTATTCATAGTATACAACAGCAACAAATACAAAGTTTGATATATTTTTTATTTTTTAACAGTCCCTTTTATTTATTATTCTATTTAGTACTGATAATTCTTTTTAGTCAGTTTTATAGCTCATTGATTATGAATCCAAATGATATAGCAGATAATTTAAAAAAGATGGGAGTCAGTATACCTAGGGTAAGACCTGGAAATATGACTGGTATCTACTTGAGTAGAATTTTAAATCGTTTAACAGTTGTTGGATCCATATCTTTATTTTCCATTGCATTGATGCCATCTATTATTGAGTATATCACCCATTTTCAGCTATCTAAAAGCTTTGGGGCCACTTCGCTAATTATTTTAGTAGGGGTATCTATTGATACAGGCAAGCAAATTCAAGCATATATTATATCACTTAAATATAAAGATATAAATAGATAAGCTATAAAAAATTCATCAGTATAATTGTAGCTCTTCGTAATATAAATTATTAATCATTTAATTTCATTTACTCGTATGAAAGTTAGACCTTCGGTACGTAAAATGTGTGACAAATGTAGGATCATACGTAGACATCGTAGAGTTATGGTAATTTGTATTAATTCAAAACATAAACAGAGACAAGGATAGTATAAAATTTACAATACCTCTAATATTATATATGGAGAAGTTATATGCCTAGGATTGCTGGAATAGACTTACCTCAAAACAAGACAATTAATATTGCATTAACTTATATTTATGGCATTGGTTTGACCAGATCTAATGTTATTTTAGATATAGTTAATCTCAATAAAGAAATAAAATGCAAAGACTTAAATGACGAACAACTTAACTATATACGCCAAATAATTACAGATAAATATGAAGTGGAAGGTGACTTAAGACGTTTAGAATCTAGCAATATTAGACGACTAATGGAAATTAATTGCTATAGAGGCAAAAGACATAAAATTGGCTTACCTATGAGGGGACAGAGAACAAGAACCAATGCCCGTACAAGACGAGGCAACAAAAAAACAATAGCTGGAAAGAAGAAAGCACCTAGAAAATAAATATTACATCATTTTATTCATGAAATCAATTATATACTAAAAGAATAATGGCTAGAAAAACTCAAAAGTCTCGTATTAAGAAACAGAAATTAAGTATCTTGAATGGTATTACGCATATTCAATCAACCTTTAATAATACAATTGTTACTATCACAAATTTAAAAGGTGAAACAATAGCTTGGAGTTCTGCTGGCTGTAGTGGTTTTAAGGGAACTAAAAAAGGAACACCATTTGCAGCTCAGCAAGCAGCTCAAGAAGCAGCTAATCAAGTTATCGAGATTGGCATGCAACAGACAGAAATACTAATTAACGGGCCAGGAGCAGGCAGAGAACCTGCTATTCGAGCATTAAAGGCTACTGGTCTAGAAATTACACTTATAAAAGATATAACACCCATACCTCATAATGGATGCAGACCACCAAAGAAACGTCGTATATAAGTTCTGAGTTCTAATAAATTTAATTTCACCACGTAACTATATTATTTAGTATGTAAGGAACTGTCTTCAATGTCCCAACTTCAAGTAGAATATCTCAAATCTAGTACTATAAACCGATGCGAACAATACGGGAAGTTTAGTATACAACCTCTGGAGCGTGGGCAAGGCATTACCATAGGTAACGCTTTACGCAGAACACTGTTATCTGATTTAGAAGGTACATCTATTATTGCGGTACGCATATCAGGAGTGAACCATGAGTTTTCTACAATTCCTGGAGTTAAAGAAGATGTTTTAGAAATTTTGCTTAACTTAAAAACAATTATTCTAAAGAGTCGCAGCCAGAAACCTCAAGTTGGAAGGCTTCGACTACAAGGACCTGCTGTTGTTACTGCAGGATTATTGGACTTACCACCAGATATAGAGATAATTGATCCTTGTCAATATATAGCAACTATTTGTAGTAATAATGTGTTTGAACTAGAATTAAGAATTGGAAACGGTAAAAGTTATAAACTAATAAACAAAGAACTTGATCATTCCTCTATAGATTTTCTACACATTGATGCTGTTTTCATGCCTATTCAGAAAGTCAATTACTATGTAGAAGAAAAAAGTAGCATCTCGTATACAACTGAGGAACGTCTAATACTAGAGATTTGGACAAATGGAAGCATTTCGCCACATGCAGCTGTAATAAAAGCATCCAATATTCTAAATAATTTGTTTTATTCTTTACGTAATATTAGGTTTGAACCTACTACCACTACAAAAGCTCTAGAAACTAAGAAGATCACACAAGTATTGATTGAAGAATTACAACTATCGGTCAGAGCTTATAATTGCTTGAAAAGGGCTCAAATTCATTCAATTGCAGACTTATTAGATTACTCTCAAGAAGAACTGCTAGAAATTAAAAACTTTGGGCAAAAGTCTGCAAAAGAAGTAATTAATGCATTACAAGATCGCTTAGGGATTGATTTACCAAAGGAAAAAACAATAAAATCCTGATATACAAGAATAGATTTTCTTACTATTCAATAATATATCTACAATAAATATTGTATAATTATTTTTAGCAAATATTATATTATGTACACTAAACACAAATCATGGTATTTAATTGATGCACAGAATCAGACCTTAGGAAGGCTTGCTACATGTGTGACACAAATTTTAAGAGGTAAAGATCAAGTTACATATTTACCTTATTTAGATACTGGTCATTATGTCATTATAATTAATGCTGATAAGGTACGCATAACAGGAAAAAAAGCTTTTCAAAAAATTTACTATCGTCATTCTGGAAAACCTGGTCATCTTAAACAAAAGCGTTTTCATGAGCGACAACGTTCTTTGCCAGAAAGTATTATCAAAATTGCTGTAAAAGGCATGTTACCAAAAAATTCACTTGCGAAACAACAGTTAACTAAACTAAAAGTTTACAAGAGTTCAGAACATCCGCATAGAGCTCAAAAGCCAACATTAGTAAATATATAATTATGACAATTTAGTTTAGATATCTATATGACTATCAATTTGAAAAATTCTGCTATTATGTATTATGGTACTGGCAGACGTAAGAGAGCAATTGCCAGAGTTAGAATTATACCAGGGTCAGGTAAAATAATAATCAATAGTTTACCTGGACCTCTTTACTTACAATTTAATCCAGCCTCTTTAGCTACTTGCTCTTCTCCTCTAAAAACCTTGCGACTAAGTCAAGAATATGATATCTATGTTAACGCACAAGGGGGAGGTTTAAGTAGCCAAGCTGACGCTATTTGTTTAGGTGTTGCAAGAGCTTTATGTCACATCAGCTCTGAGAACAAACAGATATTAAAAACACAACATTATTTAACACGTGATTCAAGAGTAAAAGAAAGGAAAAAATATGGATTACGGAAAGCAAGAAAAGCACCTCAATATTCAAAACGCTAATTTAAATATTAACTTGTTAAAGTTCGATAATTATGCAAAAAAATGGTCTTCATCCAAAGTGGTATCCGGAAGCAAAAGTTTACTGTAGTGGTAAATTAATAATGACAGTTGGCTCTACAAAACCTGAGATTTATATTGATGTGTGGTCAGGAAATCATCCCTTTTTTACCGGTTCACAGAAGATTATTGATAGCGAAGGTAGAGTAGAAAAGTTCCTTAAGAAATATAATATGCAAAATGCTACATAGCACTGCATAATTTTACCTTAGTTTAGAAAATCAAAAGATAGCTCATTGAATAGTTAGATAACTTATATATTTCAATTTTAAACTCCATCATGCCAACAATACAACAACTAGTCAGATTTGCTAGAAAAAAGGCATCTAGAGTCACCAAATCTCCCGCTTTACGCGGCTGTCCTCAGAGGCGAGGGGTTTGTACAAGAGTTTATACTGTTACTCCTAAAAAACCAAACTCTGCACTACGCAAAGTAGCAAGAGTAATGTTGACGTCTGGGTTTGAAGTAACTGCATATATTCCCGGTATTGGACACAATATCCAAGAACATTCTGTAGTTTTAATTAGGGGAGGAAGAGTAAAAGACTTACCTGGTGTGCGGTATCATATTATTCGTGGCACGTTAGATGCGACTGGGGTGAAAGATAGAAAACAAGGACGTTCTAAGTACGGAACCAAAAAACCAAAACTATAATTTAATAAAATAAATTTGCTAAATATACTTTACTATGTCTAGACGTAAAACTGCAAAAAAACGCCTTCTCAAACCAGATCCACTATATAATAGTTATATAGTTAGCATGATGACTATGCGAATAATTAAGCATGGCAAAAAAAACTTAGCTCGTAGAATTATATATAAAACACTAGAGATTATAAAAAATCGTTACTCATCAGATCCTTTGCATATACTAGAAAAAGCTGTGCGCAATGCAACTCCAATTGTAGAAATAAAAGCTCGTAGAGTTGGTGGATCTACTTATCAAGTACCTTTAGAAGTCCGAGCAAATCGTGGCACTAATTTAGCAATTCGTTGGATCACGAAGTTTTCTAAAGCTAAAACAGGAAAAACTATGCCGACAAAACTTGCAAATGAAGTTGTTAACGCGGCAAATAATACTGGAAACAGTATACGCAAGAAAGATGAAACTCACAGAATGGCAGAAGCTAATAAGGCTTTTGCATACTATCGACATTAAAGACAAACAAGTTGTGATCTAATAATCATGATTTTCAAAGACAAGATGTCAATCCAAGAGTATAACTACCATAAATTAAACTTATATTAGAGGCATTAAGATAATGGCAAGAGAAAAATTCGAGCGTAAGAAACCACATGTAAATATTGGGACAATAGGGCATGTTGACCATGGAAAGACTACTCTTACTGCTGCTATATCAGCAACCCTAGCAAACTTAGGTAATACTAAAGCTAGAAAATTTGATGAAATTGACGCGGCCCCAGAAGAGAGAGCCAGAGGGATTACCATTAATACTGCTCATGTCGAATATGAAACTAGCAACAGACACTATGCTCATGTTGATTGCCCGGGACATGCAGATTATGTGAAAAATATGATTACTGGAGCTGCTCAAATGGATGGTGCTATTTTAGTAGTTTCTGCAGCCGATGGGCCTATGCCTCAAACACGCGAACATATACTATTAGCTAAACAAGTTGGAGTTCCAAATATTGTTGTCTTCCTTAATAAGGAAGATCAAGTTGATGATGCTGAGCTTTTAGAACTTGTAGAAATGGAAGTCAGAGAACTATTATCAGAATACGACTTTCCAGGGGATGATATTCCTTTCGTGTCTGGATCTGCTTTATCTGCATTAGAAGAAATTAATAGTAATCCAACTGTACAGCAAGGAATCAATAAGTGGGTAGATAAAATTTATAGCTTAATGAAAGCCGTAGATGATTATATTCCTACTCCTACGAGAGATATTGATAAAACTTTTTTAATGGCAGTAGAAGATGTTTTTTCTATTACGGGTAGAGGGACTGTTGCAACAGGAAGAATTGAAAGAGGGACAATTAAAATAGGAGATACTATTGAGATTGTAGGATTAAAAGAGACAAGAACAACTACAATCACTGGTTTAGAAATGTTTCAAAAAACTTTAGACGAAGGAATGGCAGGAGATAATATAGGAATATTATTAAGAAGTATACAAAAGCAAGACATCGAGAGAGGAATGGTTTTAGCAAAACCAGGAACTATTACACCTCATACTCAATTTGAAGCTGAAGTATATATCTTAAAGAAAGAAGAAGGCGGAAGACATACACCGTTTTTTCCTGGATACAGACCACAGTTTTATGTTAGAACCACTGATGTTACTGGAACCATTAATCAATTTACTGCTGATGACGGAACTGCTGCAGAAATGGTTATGCCAGGAGATAGAATTAAAATGAGCGCTGAACTAATTAACCCAATTGCAATAGAACAAGGAATGCGTTTTGCGATCCGAGAAGGAGGAAAAACAGTAGGTGCTGGCATTGTGTCTAAAATCTTAAGATAATAATATAATCTTTTTATTATAGTTAACTTTTTATTAATAATCTAGTAATTTATACAACAACATAATTAGGCAATGTCTTCTCAGCAAAAGAAAATACGTATTAAACTTAAGTCTTATAATCATCATTTACTAAATACATCGTGTCAAAAAATTGTTGATACTGCTAGTATTACGCAGTCGACTGTTATTGGGCCTATTCCATTACCAACTAGGCGTAAGATCTATTGTGTTTTAAGGTCTCCTCATGTTGATAAAGACTCTCGTGAGCACTTTGAAATACGTTCGCATTATAGAATTCTTGATATTTTAGAGCCTTCTTTAGAAACTATTGATGCCTTAATAAAATTAAGCCTCCCTTTTGGAGTTGATATCGAAGTAAAGTTATAATTATTCATTAGCAAAAAAGTTAGAAGTTGTTTAATGTAACTTCTAACTTTTTTTAAAGATTTCTTAGCAATTAGAACAAAATATCTTCTTGATGAGTTAAGATTGTACAATCTGAAGTAGGATATGCAACACAAGTTAAAACATATCCTTCATTAACTTGATCATCATCTAAAAAAGATTGTTCATCTTGATCAACAGTACCATCAACAATCTTACCCGCACAGGTAGAACAAGCTCCAGCTCTACAAGAATAAGGTAAACTATATCCTTTTTCCTCTGCTACATCTAAGATGAAACTATCATCTGGGCAAGTCATTTCTATTGTTTCATCGTCATGAACTAATTTTACTTTATATTCTGCCATATTTCGCTCCATAATTAAAAAAACTATTGTTTGATAACATAAAAAGAATCATTGATAAAGCATCAGAAAATAATTTTGTGTACTATATACTTTATCATAAAATTTTTTAAAAATACCAATAATATGCGTTTCGTATATTTTAATCAATTAACATAGTAACAATATAAATTTACTTATTATATTACTCGAATTATTAATTATACAAAGCCACCTTTTATGCACTCTCAATATAAAAGCATACTGAGCCCTCGCCGACACATCTTAGAAACTTTTTCAAGTATTCGCTTTGTAACGCAAGAACTACATGCACTAAACTTTCGTTTAATGTTACAAAGCTGGCGTCAACCCTCTCAACTAGTAGCGGGCATATTACAACCTATGCTATGGTTAGTTTTATTTGGAGCCTTATTTCAGAATGCTCCTATAAATTTATTTTCATCTAATACCAAGTACGGGCAATTTTTAAGTGCTGGAATAGTTATATTTACTGCCTTCACAGGCTCTTTAAACGCTGGTTTGTCTTTAATGTTTGACAGAGAATTTGGTTTTCTAAATAGACTAATTGTAGCACCTTTAGTTTCTAAGGAATCTATAATATACTCATCTACAATTTTTATATCTATTTCAAGCTTAACTCAGGTTGTATTCATTATTTGTGCAAGCATATTCTTAGGTAATACAACAGTAAACAGTAGTGCACTACTGCTGATTGCTCTTATAGTATTTTTAATTACTTTAGGAGTAACAATTCTCAGCTTGAGCCTTGCATTTATTTTGCCTGGACATATAGAGTTATTAGCATTTATTTTGCTTACAAATTTACCTTTTCTATTTTCAAGTACAGCTCTAGCTCCTCTATCTTTTATGCCTTCTTGGATGCAGATTATAGCAAGTCTAAATCCATTGAGTTATGCTATAGAGACTATAAGATTTGTTTATCAAAATCATACATACAATCTACAATCTCATATAATTGAAACGACATGGGGAAGTCTCGTATTGCAAGAAGTGATTTTACTTCTTGTATTGATTGATATTTTTGGAATCTATATAATGAAAAGATTTTTATTAAGTAAGTTTAAGCGTTAAATTATATGCTAATTTAGACTTCGAAAATGATATAATTATGTGTACGAGTTGAAATCAAAATTTACTAATATGACTAAATTCTTGTAAAAAAGTTAAGATACAAAATTATTTTTATTAGGGAAACGTAGTATAATTATGGGCTTACCTTGGTATCGTGTACATACAGTCGTTCTTAATGATCCTGGTCGTTTGATTTCAGTACATCTAATGCATACTGCTTTAGTGTCTGGTTGGGCTGGATCAATGGCATTGTATGAATTAGCTGTTTTTGATCCTTCTGATCCTGTGCTAAATCCTATGTGGAGGCAAGGAATGTTTGTAATGCCTTTTATGGCTCGCTTAGGCGTTACTGATTCTTGGGGTGGCTGGAGTATTACAGGAGAGAGTATTTCTAATCCTGGATTATGGAGCTTCGAGGGAGTTGCATTAACTCATATAGTATTATCTGGCATGTTATTTTTAGCAGCTATTTGGCATTGGGTCTATTGGGATCTAGAACTATTTCGCGATCCTAGAACTGGGGAACCAGCTCTTGATTTGCCAAAGATCTTTGGTATACATTTACTATTATCTAGTTTGTTATGTTTTGGATTTGGAGCATTTCATGTAACAGGACTATTTGGACCTGGAGTATGGGTATCTGATGCATATGGAGTAACTGGAAAAGTACAACCTATTGCTCCTGCTTGGGGACCAGATGGTTTCAATCCTTTTAATCCTGGAGGTGTTGCTTCTCACCACATTGCAGCTGGAACTGTAGGAATATTAGCAGGTGTTTTTCATTTAGCAATACGTCCACCTCAAAGACTATATCGTGCTCTGAGAATGGGAAATATTGAGACAGTATTATCTAGTAGCATCTCGGCTGTATTTTTTGCTGCTTTTATTACTTGTGGTACCATGTGGTATGGATCAGCTACCACTCCAATAGAACTATTTGGTCCAACTAGATATCAATGGGATAGTGGCTATTTTCAGCAGGAGATAGAAAAACGAGTTGATAGTAGTATCAATAACGGCAATTCTCCTGTTGAGTCATGGTCTAAAATTCCTGATAAACTAGCATTTTACGATTATATCGGTAATAATCCAGCTAAAGGTGGACTATTTAGAGCAGGGCCAATGAATAAAGGAGATGGAATTGCTGAAGCTTGGCTAGGTCACCCTATTTTCCAAGACAAAGAAGGTAGAGAATTAACTGTTAGACGAATGCCTGCTTTCTTTGAAACATTTCCTGTAATTTTAGTTGATAAAGATGGAATAATTCGCGCAGATATTCCATTTCGACGAGCAGAATCAAAATATAGTATAGAACAAGTTGGCGTATCAGTGAGTTTCTATGGAGGCAAGCTCAATGGTAAAGTTTTTACAGATGCTCCAAGCGTAAAAAAATATGCGAGAAAAGCTCAATTGGGAGAAGTGTTTGAATTTGATAGAACAGTTTTAGAATCTGACGGAGTATTTCGCAGTAGTCCACGAGGATGGTTTACCTTTGGCCATGCAAACTTTGCATTAATATTCTTCTTTGGACACTTGTGGCATGGCTCAAGAACTATTTTTAGAGATGTGTTTGCAGGAATTGGAGCAGAAGTAGCAGAACAAGTTGAATTTGGAGCTTTTCAAAAACTTGGAGATAGAAGTAGTAAAAAACAAGGAGCCGTATAAACATATTAAATATTTTAATATATTTGCAGAATATGTAACTACATATTCTGCAAGATAGAGATATAAAATAAAAGGAAAATTATGGAAATACTAGTATATGTGTTTTTATTAACAGGGACTTTAATGGTTATCTTCTTTGCTGTATTTTTTAGAGATCCTCCAAGAATTGCAAAGTAACGTGATTATTAGTTATTATGTTATTCAGCTCAAACTAATTTTAAGATATCATTCTATTTCTTTATTTAATTCAATCTTCATGTTCTTCAAAAGGGTCTCGTAGATTTTTTGACGCAGGCCCGAACGCCGTATAAATTGAATAACCTGTTATACCTAGTAGGATACTGGCTAAGAAGATACTAAAAATTACTGCTGTTTCCATGAGATTAATGTGCTAAAACAATTTAATAATAAAATATTATAATATAGATATTACTTCTAATTATCATGGCGTTAAGAACTAGATTAGGCGAGATACTACGACCACTAAACTCAGAGTATGGTAAAGTTGCGCCAGGCTGGGGAACTACTCCTATTATGGCTATATTTATGTTACTATTTTTACTATTTCTATTGATTATTTTGCAGATTTATAACTCTTCTTTAGTACTAGAAAATGTAGATGTAAATTGGACTACCTTAGGAAATTAAGTGTATATATAATAACTACAGCATTATAATTATAATGCTGTAAATTATTTCAAAAAATAAATTAATTTATTTTTGTAGTTCTTCTTGATGAAAGTTGTTTGTACTAACTCCATTATAATTAACTTTATTGAACTTTACGACTACTGGATACTTAATACCACTGCTGTCTACTGCTGCTACAGTCCCTATATCTTGATACCAATATGATTCTTTTCTGAGAATCTTTACTTTATCTTTTCTGTTTATCATATAAAAAATTGAGTATTTATTGAGAATATTAATATATTACAATAATATGACTATTTAATTGAAAATATTAACAAATACATTCAACTATATGGTGTAGTTGTAAAACTTTTCTATACGGACAGAGAGACTTGAACTCTCACGAGATAATCTCACTAGAACCTAAATCTAGCGTGTCTACCAATTTCACCATGTCCGCCATGTATGTATTAATTTTATCTCAAATCTATGGAAAACACAATCTGATATCTTAATATTGATTACTTTATATCTTTTTTACTATAATTAGATTGTAGATTTATTTCCTCAGTAGCTCAGTGGTAGAGCAATCGGCTGTTAACCGATTGGTCGTAGGTTCAAGTCCTTCCTGGGGAGTTTTCGGCTTATTATTCGAATAATCGTATAAGTTTTTATTAAACTTATACTCATACTAAGTGTCTTATATGAACAAAACAATATAAATATTTATTGCTTTACTGAGAATTAAATATAGATAATTATGACAAGCTTACCTCTTCTTATAAAATTGAAAACTTATATTTGGCAAAGTATAAGACCTCTAGGAAATTTAACTTTTGCAATTAGTCTTCTTTTATCTATTGCATGTTGTAGCATTATAGGTACTATAATAGAGCAAAATCATAACCTAAAATTTTATATTGATACATATTCTGGTCAAAATAAGATATTAAAAATCGGAAATTGGAAAATTATAAAAATTTTACAACTCGATCACGTCTATACAAGTTGGTGGTTTGTTGGTTTAATCTTAATTCTTAGTAGTAGCCTCATAGTCTGTAGTTTATCTAGGCAATTACCTATGCTAAAACGTGCAAGAAAATGGAAATTTTATTTAGATAACTATAAAATTCTAAAATTCACTAATACTACTTCTTTGACCAATACATCATCATCAATATTAGCTTTTATTTTAAATCAGAGAAATTATCATGTATTTCAGCAAAACAATAAAATATATGCTTATAATGGCCTTGCGGGAAAGATAGCTCCTATTTTTGTACATTTAAGTATTGTTTTGCTACTTACAGGTTCATTATTGGGGTTTTTTGGGGGAGTACTAATTCAAGAAACAATTCCGATAGGAGAGACCGTACATCCACAAAATATTATTACAGCAGGCAAAATAAGTTATCTTAAACAAAAATTTTCTATATATATAGATAAATTTTCTATACAATATAATCTTGATGGCTCTATTCGGCAGTTTATATCAAATATTTTTGTTTTAAATCCTAATGGCAAACAAGTATCTACTAAAATACTAGCAGTAAATAATCCTATGTATTTTCAAGATATAACCATATATCAAACTGACTGGGATATAGTGGCTATACGTTTACGGCTTGAGAATAACACGATAGTTCAAGTTCCATGTCAATTGTTGGATAAAAAAAACAATAAAATATGGATTTGTGTTTTGAAAGTGTCTAATAAAAATACACTATTTATTACTATCCCTGATTTAACAGGAGTACTATATATCTATAATAATCAAGGTAATCTAATTAATGTAGTATCTCTTCATCATGTTATACAAGCCAGCAATATCGAAATTCGCTTTGAAGATATCATTACTAGAACAGGATTACAAATTAAAGTAGATCCCGGAACTAGAATAGTATATCTTAGCTTTAGTATACTAATAGTTAGTGTAATTTCAAGCTATATATCTTACTCTCAACTATGGATGGTATATTCTGGTAAAAAGTCTTACCTAGGAGGAAAAACAAATAGAGCCTTTTTAGATTTTGAGGAAGATTTGAGAAAGATTGAGACTCATAATATATATGCTCACAAAACAATACTGAAAACTACCAAAAGCAGTTTGGTAGTTTAATTATAGTCTATTATAATATTCCATAATTAGTAGAACTTGCTTGGGCTGTATTTTTGGCAAGAATTCTATCTGCTAGATAGGCTAGTCTGCCAGCTTTGATAGCTAACTTCATTGCTATAGCCATTTGAGCTGAAGATCCTGCTTGAGCGACAGCTGTATTGACTAATACTGCTTCTGCTCCTAATTCCATTACTTTAGAAGCGTCACTTGGAGTCGCAATACCTGCATCTATTATTACAGGAATTTTTGAATTTCTTATTATAATTTTTAAGTTAAATAAGTTTTGTAATCCTTGACCAGACCCAATAGGTGAAGCTAAGGGCATTATTGTAGAACAACCTAGGTCTTCTAATTGCTTAGCCAGTAAAGGATCTGCATTAATATACGGAAGCACATCAAAATTTTTTTTTATTAGATATTCTGCTGCTTTCAAAGTTCCTAATGGGTCTGGAAATAAGTATTTAGAATCAGGTATAACCTCTAATTTAACAAAATTATTATTTTCTTGACCTAATTTTTTTGCCATTTCTCGTCCTAGAACAGCAACTCTAATGGCTTCAGCGGCTGTTTGACAACCTGCTGTATTTGGAAGAAGCCATAAACGCTTCCAATCTAATCCATCAACCAAGTTACTAGAGCCTAGTAACTTAGTCTTTTGTGCTCTACGAACTGCAACAGTTACTATTGAAGTTGAACTTAAATAAATACTTTCTTTAGCATCTTTAAGACTTTTATACTTACCAGTTCCTAACATCAATCTAGATTTAAAACTTCTGCCTGCTATACACAAATCATTCGAAAACATCACAAAATCTTTTAAACTGATCAACAAATATTTATTATATAATATATGCATACAAGATAAATTAATTGATCTTGTAGACTTTTATTGTATCCTATTTTAGGGAATATAAACTTATCTTTACTAACTGGATACAATATAAGCAATTCAACTGCAATCAGATTTATAGTCAGCTGATCATCTGAAAAATAGTATTATTACAAATAATAATTAGTATGCTAGTATGATTATACTTTTTTCAATTTTAAATTTGGCATTTATTTTGCTCATGAGGACAACGCTAATAATGATTTTTGGCTTAGGGATTTATAAAATGTATCTTATAATCTCTAAATCCTCAATTCAGAACAGCAAGCAAATTTCTATTCTAGATACATATGGATCAATAGTGCCATATTGGCTACCTTTACTAGAAGGAAGTATGAATTTTGGGATGCGAGTAATTTCCCAATATCCTACGTATATTTTCTTTTTATACAACAAATATATACTACCATTACTAGAAATCTACATTGCTTATCCTCTTTTAGCTTTTATAATATTTTTTTTACTATACTACTTATTCATTAGATTGGATAGACCTATCCATATAAGTAGTTTTGTGCGCTTTCACATTCTTCAGGCTATCTTGTTATTTCTTATTAACTCTGTACTAGGTGCTTCGTATAAGTCTTTACCTATAGAATTTCGTAGTAGTTTAGTTGGTCTTGCTGTGACCAATATATTATTTTTATTTACAATATCAACAATTATCTACTCAGTTATTAAATCTATAGAAGGTAGATATCCTCAGATCCCTATTATTTCGGAAGCTGTAAAAATGCATATTAGTGATATCAACTAGCAACATTAAAAGTAACTAAATATATCAATTTCTACAATCTTAAAATATTTTGGGAGTTTTTAACATATGATGCTTGATCCTTATGAAACAATATATATAATTAAGCCTAATATTACAGAAAAAGAAACAACTAAAACGATTAATACTTATCGAAAGTTTTTACAAAAGAATGGGGCACATAATATCTTAGTTCAAAATCGCGGCAGAAGACATTTGAGCTATAGTATTAAGAACTATTACGATGGAATTTATGTGCAAATGAATTATGATGGGAATGCATATTTAATGACTTTATTAGAAAAGTTCATTCGGTTTGATGCTAATATTTTCCGACATATAAATCTTAAACAACATCAAAACTCTACTAGAAAGGATTAAGATAATTAACAAAAATCATTACAAAATTTTGTAATGATTTTTGTTAATATATTTTATGACTTTGGCTCTGAGCTAACTTCCCAAAAAACTTCTTTTTCAGTATTTTTGCCGCTGTAGCATTTAACAGTTGAGTTCGGAATGGTTCAATGTTGATCTACTACGCTATGGGAACCAAAGTATCAAGCTAAAAGCTCATATATTCAATTAAAGTTTTTTTCAAGTCCTCGGTCTGTTAGTACATTTGAGCTGAGTATATTACTATACTTATACTTAATACCTATAAAACGGCTCGTCTTGCCGTGACCTTACCCGCTTATAGCGGTGAGAGTACTAATCTTGAGGTAGGCTTCCCGCTTAGATGCTTTCAGCGGTTATCCAGACCATACGTAGCTACCCAGCGTTTACCGTTGGCACGATAACTGGTACACCAGAGGTATGTTTCTCCCGGTCCTCTCGTACTAAGGAGAAATCCTCTCAATACTCTAGCGCCTACACCGGATATGGACCGAACTGTCTCACGACGTTCTGAACCCAGCTCGCGTACCGCTTTTATGGGCGAACAGCCCAACCCTTGGGACGTACTACCGCCCCAGGATGCGATGAGCCGACATCGAGGTGCCAAACCTCCCCGTCGATGTGGACTCTTGGGGGAGATTAGCCTGTTATCCCTAGAGTAACTTTTATCCGTTGAGCGACGGCCTTTCCACTCAGCACCGCCGGATCACTAAGACCGACTTTCGTCTCTGCTTGACTTGTGGGTCTTGCAGTTAAGCTTTCTTATACCTTTATACTCTACGATTGATTTCTGACCAATCTGAGAAAACCTTTGTACGCCTCCGTTACTTTTTAGGAGGCGACCGCCCCAGTCAAACTGCCCACCTAGAACTGTTTTCTGGCCTGTTCAAGGCTATCAGAATTAGAATTTTAGTTTTACTAGAGTGGTATCTCATTGTAGACTCCAATACTTCCGCAAAAATATTTTCTTAGTCTCCCACTTATACTGCGCAAATAAAACCCAAATTCAACTCTAAGCTACAGTAAAGCTTCATAGGGTCTTTCTGTCCGGGTGCAGGTTGTCTGCATCTTCACAGACAAGTCTATTTCGCCGAGTCTCTCTCTGAGACAGTGTCCAAATCGTTACGCCTTTCGTGCGGGTCGGAACTTACCCGACAAGGAATTTCGCTACCTTAGGACCGTTATAGTTACGGCCGCCGTTCACCAGGGCTTGAGTCATCAGCTTCATCTTACAACTAACCAATTTCTTTAACCTTCTGGCACTGGGCAGGCGTCAGCTCCCATACATCGTCTTACGACTTAGCGGAAACCTATGTTTTTGATAAACAGTCGCTTGGACCTGGTTATTGCAACCCTATTAGGGTACCCCTTCTTCCAAAGTTACGGGGCTATTTTGCCGAGTTCCTTAGAGAGAGTTATCTCGCGCCCTTTGGTATACTCTACCTACCTACCTGTGTCGGTTTCGGGTACAGGTATTTGTTACTTATGATAGTACAAGCTTTTCTAGGAAGCAGGACATCAATCACTTTAAAACCTTAGTTTCTTGTACTCACTTCTTAGCTCTGAATGTTTTCACCACTCATCAACACTTCGAAAGTTTGAACCGGTAACCAACATCCGGCTGATTTAGCCTTCTCCGTCCCTCGCTATCAATAACAAATAGTACAGTAATATTAAACTGTTAA